CAAACATGAATCTTTCGATTCATTTGGCTCTCACGCTCAATTACTTAGGGTAAATTCTCATAGCTTTTTTATGAATGTAATGAGCCTATCCTCTTCATAGTAAAAAAAATRAAAAAAAAAAACAAATCTAATGCAAAACTAAAATACTTAGAGGACTCTTCTGACAAAATAAAAAATATGTAATTGCCAGCAAAGTTGTTTCTTTTTTTTTTCAGTTCAAATCCAAAAATTATGCAAAATTATACAAAAATGATCCAATTATACAAATTATACAAATTATACAATACATAAGGCATAGGTCGTCGATTCAGCATTGGATAATAAGGGGAAAATACCCGAGTGGTTCCATTTTTTTTATCGAGATGAGTGTTCTATATCGATAAAATATTCATTTTAAATGAAAACCACCTCTATATTAACATAGCGGTAGAAAGAGTACCATGCTGCGTCTAGACTAGACTTCAAACAATTTGATTTAACCATCTTAACAGACCCACATTATTGGTTGCTAGAGAATCAAAGTGGATTTTCCAATTAATCACGAAATGCTGCGGTTCTTACATATAATTTATTAAGAAGTAATTCGCGAGATCATGCACCCCTGCTTCCTAGTTATAACAGAAGGGGGTACAGCTGATTAGATCCAGCCTATTCTTGAAATAAACAACTCACACACACTCCCTTTCCAAAAAAGATCAATATACCAATCACTACACTTAGATTTATTGGATTTGTTGCTAAAATATCGGTATTAAATCCGAAACTCCCGGCAGATGGCCAGTGGCCCAAAGAAGCGAAAGAATCGGTTACATTTTTCATATAAGCTCCTCTTATAGATAGACTAAAAAATCGACGAGAGTTCTTTTTCTATCACTTTGCCCCTCTTTTTGATTTATTCTTTTTTTTTTTTTTATCGAGTCAAAAAATCTTTGATTTAAAAAATCTTTGATTTAAAGTATGAATTGCCCCTTCATTGTTGCAACACCTCATAAAGTTTCCCTTGGACTACGAACGGGAAGGATGAAAGCGAGTCGGCATACTAATTCCTCATCTGCGAATCAGCCCTTCCCCGTAGGTTATTTTCTCAACGAATAAGGAATTATAGGAGTGAAGTCGCCATCTAATTTGAAAAAGCAAACGACAATTCCAAAGCAATAAAATAGGAAAATATGAATTTTTCCTATTTCTAAGATTAAACAAAAGGATTCGCAAATAAAAGTGCTAGTGCTACAACCAATCCATAAATCGTTAAAGCTTCCATAAAAGCTAAACTAAGCAATAGAGTACCTCGTATTTTTCCCTCTGCCTCGGGCTGTCTCGCGATACCCTCTACGGCTTGACCCGCGGCAGTCCCTTGACCAACTCCAGGTCCAATAGAAGCAAGCCCTACAGCCAATCCAGCAGCAATAACGGAAGCGGCAGAAATCAGTGGATTCATGATAAGTTCCTCATACCAACAAAAAGAAATGGTTAATGATACAATCAACCAATGAATTAGGCAGGACTTCATTATTCCATCGATAGGATTCATCCAGTGGAAATAACTAAGAACTTCGAATTTAAGTAAGAAATAAGAATATTATTGAATCATCAGAACTATTTCGATATTTCTTTTTTTTTTTCTATTTCCATCCACAAAGTTTTTGTGAATCCGTAGAACTTTATTTCGTGATTTCGGACTGTTATTTCAATTCTTCCATCTTTTCTTGATTTCATTTCTTTTTTCAGCCAATTCACAGCGACAACGATATGAAAGGACTTCTATTGGAACCCACACACAGTAGTAGGGCAAATGAAATATATCTTTAGTTCATATATATAACGAGTCAATATCTAATATATCTAATATCACATATACATGTCTTTCTTCCATAACGTAAACCATTAGATTCAATCCGATTCGACAATCAATCCACTTTTTGAGGAATCCCGTTTTTTTGCAAATTATTTTCTACCCTTCCGTTTTGTTTATCGAGGAATACAATCTAAATGGGCAAATTCAATTGATTAGTGTGAATTATTGCATAGAAATAGTATTATTTTCAATTGAATTGATCTAAGTTCATGCAATTTCTTATTTATTAAAATTGAATTTCATTTTGGTCAATTGTGGAATAAAATCAACTGTAAAGTCGAATCCCCCCTCTTGCTTTTTATTTAATCACACGTCGTAAAATATATCTTATTCCAATTATGATTTGAATAAGAATATTGGCTGACTAATAGAATAGATAGAAAATTCATATTCGTCGAAGAAGGGTAGGAAGTGGACGAAAAGAGAATTTTAGGAAAAAGATCTTTTCGATCTCTTTCCTTTTTTTTTACAACTCTCTAATATCGTAATTTTTCAATTTTGTGTTCCTATTGCTTTCTATCGTATATAGAGTCTTGTATATTTTTATTCCTTAAGTCAATTCTCTTGAGACGTGCATACATTGCTTTGCGCTAAGCGAAAAAAAGACTATTTCAATGATGACCCTCCATGGATTCACCTATATAAGCCGCGGCTAAAGTTGCAAAAATAAGAGCTTGAATACCACTTGTAAATAATCCAAGGAACATGACGGGGATAGGAACCACCAAAGGTACTAAAGAAACAAGAACAACAACTACTAATTCATCCGCTAAGATATTCCCGAAAAGTCGAAAACTAAGCGATAACGGCTTTGTGAAATCTTCTAAAATGTTAATGGGTAAAAGGATTGGGGTTGGTTGAATATATTTCCCGAAATAACTTAATCCCTTTTTGGCAAGACCCGCATAGAAATACGCCGCTGACGTGAGTAAAGCTAAAGCAACAGTAGTATTTATATCATTCGTGGGTGCGGCTAACTCTCCATGAGGTAATTCTATGATTTTCCAAGGTAAAAGAGCTCCTGACCAATTCGAAACAAAAATAAATAGAAACGTAGTTCCAATAAAAGGAACCCAAGGGCCATATTCTTCTCCAATTTGAGTTTTACTCACATCTCGAATGAATTCAAGAACATATTCGAAGAAATTCTGACCCCCGGTCGGAATGGTTTGTGGGTTCCGAACAGCTATAGTAGCTGAACCTAATAAGATGGCAATTACAACCCAAGAAGTAATAAGTACTTGGCCGTGTACTTGGAAACCCCCTATTTGCCAATAGAAATGTTGGCCTACTTCCACACCGGATATATCATAGAATCCTTTTAGTGTGTTGATGGAACATGATAGCACATTCATATTGCCCTCTGAAAAAATCGAACTTTAAACAAAATTATTTTGATTCAACCATCTCTTTGTCTACTTAAATCGGATATTTTGAATACCAACTCATATTTTGAATACTAACTAATCACATAATATCCCCAGTTCTTTTTATCTATTTTAAAAAATTCATAAATAATAACCGATTCCATAAATCTATCTAGGAAAAGTTATTTAGCTTATTATTAATCAAGTATTTCTTATATAGCTAGAATGGCCCTCACTAATTGCGAATACTAATTTAGTAAGAATTAATCGGATTGAAGATATAGCGTCATCGTTTGCTGGAATCGAAATATCTGCAAGATCGGGGTCACAATTTGTATCGATTAAACAAATCGTTGGAATTCCCAAAGTGATACACTCTCGCAGAGCCGTATATTCTTCATGCTGATCCACGATGATTACAATATCGGGTAACCCTGTCATATATTTAATCCCGCCCAGATATGTTTGTAAGCGATATAATTGTCTTTTCACCACAGCCGCATCTCTTTTCGGAAGACGGTTAAGTCTTCCCGTTTTTTGTTCCATTCTCAAGTCCCTGAACTTATGAAGTCTCGTTTCTGTAGTGGACCAATTTGTTAACATCCCGCCGAGCCATTTTTTATTAACACAATGACACCGGGCCTTTATTGCAGCCCGTGCTACCGAATCAGCTGCTTTTTTTTTGGTACCAACAATCAAGAATTGTTTTCCCCTGCTTGCTGCATCAAAAACCAAATCGCAGGCTTCGGATAAAAAACGAGCCGTTTTTGTAAGATTTGTAATATGAATACCTTTACGCTTTGCAGAGATATAAGGTGCCATTTTAGGATTCCATTTCCTAGTACCGTGGCCAAAATGAACTCCCGCCTCCAGCATCTCGTCCAAGTTTATGTTCCAATATCTTCTTGTCATTTCTCCCCCCCCCCCTTTTTTTTTTTTYAAAAAATAAAAAGAGACGAGGACCCCTGAACTGAAATAAATAATTGTTCCGATGGAACCTTCTTTTCTACCGTAGACTGGCTGTAGATAGACGAATAAGCCATTAATGAGCCTTTTCTATTACTTACTATTTTGATTACCGAATCAAATGACTGCACCAAATACATATACAGATAGTAAAAAAGATGAATCTGCTTTTAGGAATCATTAAATCCTATAAATGATTGTTCTGGTTTATCATGAAAATTATTGGAAAGAAAAGAATCAAATAATTTTCTGTGGTGAAACAAAATATCTCTCATTTCCCCCTCAAATAGATTATTATTTTTTTTTTTCATTTCCAAAGGGCTCCTGTTATGTTGTTTTGAAGGGGGCACTAACCCTTTCAATCCGGTACCGACGGGTATCATACCCCCCAAAACAACGTTCTCTTTCAGGCCTTTCAACCAATCGATTCGACCCCGGAGAGCTGCTTTTGCTAAAACTCGAGCCGTTTCTTGAAAACTCGCCTCAGATATGAAACTTTGAGTATTGAGAGATGCTCTTGTTATTCCCAATAAGAGGGCTCGGTAACAAACGGCTTCTTCCAATGCGCGCCCCATTCGTTCCGCACGCAACAATCCAATTAGTTCTCCCGGTGAAAAAACATTAGACATTCCATCTTCTGAAACCAAGACCTTTGATGTTATTTGACGTACAATAATTTCTATATGCCTATTATGAATCTGCACCCCCTGGGATCGATAAACCTTTTGGATCTTATTAACCAAAGAGATACGACTTTGCACTATAGTTAGCTCAGCACCAATCAAGAATGCCCACGGCATTCCAAGAATTCTTGTTATAAGTTCGTTCCAACCCTCAATCCTCTTTTCTAGATTCATCGATATTGAATCAATCGAACGCACTTCTAATACCTGTTCTACTTTTGGAAGCCCTTGGGTTATATCACCGGATCTCGACTTTTCATATATAAATGTAATTAAAGTATCTCCTTCGCACAGGATTTCTCCATAATGGCCATGAACAGTTGCTCCCGGCGTGGCCAAATAGGGCTTAGCTGATCGTATTACTACATAGTCAACTTGAATAAGTATAACTTGACCCGATTTTAGGTGTGGTGCGTTTTTGGCTATACATATATTTTCACAAATAAACTGCCCAAGACTCATTATTGTAGATGTTTCTTGACAATAATTAGGATGGAGAAAATACCAATTCAAATTGAAAATAATGTTACTGCATGGATCGGGGTTATAAATTTTCTCATTTTCATCGATTAAATAATATTTCAATTTAATTACTTGAAAAGTCTGTTTTAAATTGTCAAGTTGCAAATAGTTATTTACCAAGATCTGATTATGAGTTATTAAATGGTAAAATGAATAAACATTCGCAATTAGAGCTGTTCCTAAAGGCCCCAGCGAATTCTTAATTGGAATTGCAGGATCTTTTGTAATTTGAATTGATTCTTTTATCCCATTGTGATATTTTACATCTTTGAATGGACCCATTCGAAAACAATTGGATGATGACAAAATTATCAACGATTCGAATCCCGCATTTCTATTCAACAACGTATGAATAGTTCTTTGATTTTGATTAAGGGGTTGTTGAATTCTTGCCTTGGAATAAATCGAAGAAAACGGATTGATTTTGGTACAATCTGATGCATTATCCGAGAGCAATCCTGAGCCGGAAGGATCATTCCTTTTTCCGATATATGAAAAAGTGGATTTCAGCAAGTGGATTCTTAGTAAATGTCGAATCAAACCATTTACCCTTATTTCAACAAAGGAAGCACGGGCTTCTTGACTAGAAGAACTTTTTTTGTCTTGGTCCCAATTCAATACTAAACAAGTCCGAACTAATTGAATATTTGTATCAGAAATTCCTCGAATTGGTTTACCATTTCCATAAAGGATATAATTGACAACTCGAAGTTTCACATTATCCCTTTCCTGCAACAGATCCGGGGGGAAAAGTGTTCTTAAAGTTATACCGTCCGTTATTTCATATGTGACGACAGGACGAACCAAAACAAAATACTTTTTCTTACTAGGTGTGATCCGTTGAACATAGATCCAATTTTTCCATTTTTTAGATTCCTTAGAATTTTGTTTTCCTGTTCCTAGTGGTATCAAAACACCGCTATGTCGGGATATCTTATCTGTCTCTCCAGGAAAATGGATATCTCCAGAAAAGATTTTAAGTTCAATTCTTTTTTTTTTTCTCTCCACTCGGACCAACCCGGCTACTCGGCTTCTTATATTTAAAGTAATTTTTGTATCTACCCCAATGATACTATTGTTCCGTACCATTATGGAAGAAGATACGGGTAATATATGCACCTCCTCGGGAATGAAAAAAAAACGATCTACTTTCATTTGGTATCTTGGACTAAATTCCTTGCCTCCTCGATATTCAATCAAATCCTCTTTTTTTACGATTGAATGCATTTCTAGAGTCCCATATTTAGTAATGCCCGAACCCCTTCTTCTGTATCGAGGATCGTCCAAACAAGCAAGAATGCTATTTCTACGGAAAATGCCATTGATGGGGATTTCAATCGAGATATCTGAAAATGGCGTTAGTTCGTTCTCGCGTTCTTGAATCGATTGGAGTGGGATGATGAATCTATTTCTTCGCCTCTTTGAGAATAAATCCAAATTATGGTAGAGAACGGTCGGATCTACGAGATTACAACGACCAGTACATATAATTCGACTAAGGTCTGAATAATCAGGAATCCTATCTTCTTTTTTACCCGAAAAATCTGAAGTAAAAAATTTTTCTCTCGACGGATCATTCGTTCCTGAAAGGTTAGAACTCGTGACAGAACGAGAATGCCCACTCATTTGATCTTGATCCTTATGGATCGAAAGTGTGGATCCACGCGGCTCTCCTAATAATATCCATAAATGACTTGTTTTTGGTAATAAATGAACACTGCCGTATGTAAATTCGGGTGCATGATATACATCGGCGCTCCAGTGCATTTCTCCATCTGAGTCAGAATAAATATGTTTTCGAATCTTCTCTTTAAAATTCAAAGTGGATGTTCCTGCGCGAATCTCGGCAATCACTTGTTCTGATTCTACATATTGATTGTTTTGAACTAAAAGAAAACTTTGGGGTGGAATATTTACATTATGTCGAATATCTTCACTCTCAATAATTACATACAAGTTTATAGAACAGAGAAGGGCGGGATGTCCATGCCGTGTACGTGTCGGACAAACCAAATCCTCATTGAATTTGATTTTTCCATTAGAAGGGGCTCGCACGTGTTCTGCAGTACCCCCCGTGAATACTCCACCGGTATGAAAAGTTCTTAAT